GTCAGCTCTTTGTTTGAATACATTCAAACAGATTCGCTTCCTAGATGATCCCTCTAGAAAAAAGATGATTATGACAACCTTTCTAGTTACTTCGTTCTCTATTTCTATTTGAAAGGATCCTGAGGAAAAAGGTTTTGTTTCCACCGAGCTAAAATAACAACATGTCGATAACTCTAGTAAACTAAAGTTATCCTTTAATAGCTATACTATTTTGCTTCAATTTATTTTATACAAATAAAAAAATTGGAAGATTTAGTTACGATTAGAAATCTACTTTTCTATCTCCATCCATGGATCCTTTACTCATACTCAGTCAATTGGAAGTATTGATCCAATTGAATAATTCTGTTTCGCAATTTCATAATCCAATTTAAAAATTTTTTAAGTGATCCTTGGATAAAAATCACGATAATTTTGATTTTTCCTCCAATATGTCATTGATAGGTAAAGGATTAAATCCTTTTAAGAAATAAAGTTTTTTATCGGAATATGAATCAAACCGAAAAGACCCCTTAACTATTTAAGGGGGTTATTCGAACGAATCACACTTTTACCACTAAACTATACCCGCTACAATGCGATTATTATATACAAAGGGCCTTTTGTCGAACAGGGATAATTTGGGCTAATCAAGACAGGATCATAAAAGAATCATGAAAATGATAGTGTTGACGTTTTTCGTGGGGATTCAAAAATTGAAAAAAAAAATTTCATAAAAATAAAAACGAAAGAAATAAAAAAATAATAAGAAATGACGTATTGACGTTATATTCTTTTATCTAATAATTTTTTTATCTAATAATAAGAATGGAAATAGCCCTTCGTCTATTTGTTGTTGCTTTAATAGCACCCCCCCTTTTTTTTTAATTAGAGATAGGATTCGTTGGAACAAAAAAAGGCCCGGCTAGGTACTTACCAGGCCAGGCCACGGGAATAAAAAGGGCCCTTTCGAACAAAATCAAAGCAAAGGGGTCTTCTTTCTGTTTTTTCTATTGAATCTTTCGATCCCTTACTTGCACTAACTGTAATTGCTAATAAAAGTTGTAGATAGAATATAGATAAGATAAAGAAAGAGAAAGAAATACTTTTTCAATCCTTATTTCATGTGTAATGTAACATAGTAATTATCTTTTTCAATTGGGAGAGATGGCTGAGTGGACTAAAGCGGCGGATTGCTAATCCGTTGTACGAGTTATTCGTACCGAGGGTTCGAATCCCTCTCTTTCCGTTTTTGTTGATGACTTGATATTTGATTTCTCTTTCAAATTTCGCCAATCCTTTTTAATGTTTCCTGGTTAACCATGTGGAATAGATAAAAAATCCTAAGAAAATTTAAAAATCAAGCAATGAAAATGAAAACTCCCTTTTTATTCTTCACGTCCAGGATTACGCCCCGGATCATTAGATAGGAATCCAAAGATAAATAGAGAAACAAAGAATATCACTACTGTGTAAACGAAAAGTTTGAGAGTAAGCATTACACAATCTCCAAGATCTTTTTTGGAAAAAAAAAATGAGAAAAGAGAATAGATCCTCCATTACCAAAAATTTATTTCATACCTCCAATTAGATATTGCGGGGGATCCTAACCTTAACCCTATTAGGGTCTTTCAAAAGGGCAGAATGGGGAATACGGGGTGAGCCAGATTTGGATTTATCGAAGCTATCCAACCAAGACTTTCAGACGTTCAATGTTTGAATCAAAGGTTCATATTGTACGACTAATTTGATCTTATTAGTTGTTATAATTTTTCTCGAATAAAGCATTAATTTTCTAGAATAATATTAAGGATCTCATCGAAAACTTACAGCAGCTTGCCAAACGAAGGCTAAGAGAAAAAAGAACAAAGGTATGACTGGCATAAGATCTACGATTGGATTTAAAAAAGCGTAGGCCTCGGGCAATTTGGCGAAGAAAAGACTACTCGAATAAAAGGCAGAATTAAGACAAATGCAGATCAAACTAAAGATATTAAGCATAACAGGCGTTTTGTTCTTGGAGATAATTGCATTTTGATTGAGTTAATGATATAAGGAAAAATGAAGTAAAGTAAGGTAGACAAAAATCCTTCTTTTTCTTTGAACCCACCCAATCAAAAATTCCCCAATTCTCAAACAAAGGAGAATAGAAGAAATAATACTTTCATAGAATATCTTAATTAAATTATATGTAATGATCAATGAATTCGGCTGAATTCTATATCTACACGCGTAAAAATCCTAGCAAGAATCTAATCTATTCTATAAAGATTTTATATATAAAATTGCCCTGTAATTGACCAAGACCCAATACTAATATTATTCTTTATTAGTGTAGAATGGAAATATAAATGGGGCGTGGCCAAGTGGTAAGGCAACGGGTTTTGGTCCCGGTATTCGGAGGTTCGAATCCTTTCGTCCCAGGTAGATACATTGTATCAGAGTAAAAGTTTATTTTGAAAATAACGTTATGTTTAAATGCCTAATATTGGATAGAATGTCATTCTTGTTTCTTTTATAATTTTTAATTTTATGAATCATATCTTTGTTTTTTACAACATACAGAGATTCCTAAATAGATTTGTTTGTGATCAAGATATGATGGTAACATAGGTCACACCCTAGTTGAATTCAACTAATTAAAAAATAAAGTATGGCGGATTTTTCATCATACGTTCATTCCCTTCATATTGAAGGCGTTTAGAGCTACTTAATTTGAAGAAAAAACCTTACGTCTCATATCTTTTTGAATTTTCAACGATACATTTTTTTTATTTTGAATCACACTAAGAAAGAGCCCTTCTTTCCTATATCTTATTCTTTATCCATTCAAATTAAACTTAAATGGGGTAGCCAAATTATTAGGATCTCTTTATTCTAAACAAGAGGGGGTTTATTACATTCAATTAATGGGATTAAGTCTCTTAAGACAAGACTGGGTTTGGGTAAACTAAAAAATTAGGAGCAAGCGCCTAATTTGGACTTGTTTGTCTTTGTCCCTAGAGAGTATCCTTTCCCCCAAAAAAGGGTCCTTTTTGTTTTTGTTCTGATTCAGCATTCCCAGAGAGTCGTGGGATATATAGTTCTGAATTAGTAACAGTAACAGGAGGTCTTCATTTAAATATATGTATATATATATGTATATATGTGTATGTCCGAATCTCATTAACAACGAATAATAATAATGTATATAAAGACTTGTAGTTCAGTCTATCTGATAGGTACGAAAAACCCCTACTCGTTCATCTTATCTTATTAATAAAATTCGAATCGAAAGAGCAAGTACTTAAATCTTCTCTTCGATCGGTCTTTTTTATCTATCTCACACAAAAAAATAAAAATGGGGGTTTTTGTTCAATCCATTATCTACTTTAAATCGTTGATGGTTCAATTCGAAAAGAAGCAGATATTTTAATTTTTTTTACTAAAAAGTAAAGTTAAAGTGTTGCATTCATACAATAACATACAATAATAGGTGGGGTCTTGCTAAGAATGCTTCAAAAAAATTTTTGCCTTCTTTGTATAGAAGAATTTGTATAGAAGAAAAAAGAGTATAGATTAATATGTTTATGTATCGACAGAACCAATGACTATTCATGATTCCATAATTGAATCAATTCCATATGGGTTCCAAATTAGAGGAATTTTTTGTTATGGTAAAACTTCGTTTGAAACGCTGTGGTAGAAAGCAACGTGCGACTTGAAGGACACGATCCGGTGTGGATTTTTATTCTTACATCCGCCATCTTTTCTATGAATGAAGGTGCTCTTGACCCGACATCTGTTCTGTTTTCACAAGAATCCTTTTTTTGTTAGGTTGTAATGAATATAGTACATGATGGAGCTCGGGTAGAAAGTATGGATTCATCTTTCAGGGGGCAAGAATCTAGGGTTAATACCAATCAATAAATTGGAACAACTTCGTAAGTATATCATATATATCAATATAGAAATTGAAAGGATCCGATTCAGTCAAGTTTTTAATTCAAAAGTAAAATTTGTTGAAATTGAGAAAAGTCTTTCGATTTAAAGTGTATCGCGCGGGAATCGAGCGTTTATATGATTCTTTGATAGAAAGAAATCACAAAAGGGGTATGTTGCTGCCATTTTGTAAGGATTAAGAAGCACCGAAGTAATGTCTAAACCCACTGATTTAAAATAAAACAAAGAAAAAGGATCCCAGAACAAGGAAACACCGTTTTTCAATTGTCTCAATAACTGGATAATAATAAAGATAAAGATTAAATGAGACAAACAAGAGGGGGTTAAAGACCATTCAAAAAATTAAATAAATTGCCGAAAGATTTTTTTCTTTTAAGCTATTTGAGAATTATCCAACTTGAGTTATGGGTACAAATGATTTTTATTTTTTCAGGAAGGAGGAATAAAAAAAATGAGTTAAATCCCATTCTAATTTATTTTATCAACTCCTTTGCCATTAATTATAATTCTATACGTAGACAAAACTCCAAATCATTTTTTCTCGAGCCGTACGAGGAGAAAACTTCCTATACGTTTCTAGGGGGGGTCTTGTTCATTTACTTAGATCTATCCCAATGAGCCGTCTATCGAATCGTTGCAATTGATGTTCGATCCCGAAGAGAAGGAAGAGATCTTCGGAACGTAGGTTTTTATGATCCGATAAAGAATCAAAGTTATTTAAACGTTCCTGCTATTCTCTATTTCCTTGAAAAGGGCGCTCAGCCCACAGGAACTGTTCGGGATCTTTTAAAAAAGGCGGAGGTTTTTAAGTAACTTGGTCCTAATCAAACAAAATTGAATTAAGGAAATAAAGAAAAATAGAAGGGGGTAGTAATTCTTATATAAATTATAAATTTTTGTATTTATATATATATATTTTTTTTTTTCCTTTTTGGATTCTACTCATATCTGTTTTTCATTGCTTCTATAAAATCTCATGTTCTAGAACGACAAAACCCAAGTTGCTTGATCCTAGAAATATAAAATTCTGGGAGTTCCTTCAATTGGTCTGTTTTCGTTGAAACTCTACGAATAAGTAA